GTTACGCCCCAAAGTCCCCTTGAGCAATTTGAGATTTATCCATTGATTGATATGAAGATAGGTTACTTGTATTTCTCATTCACAAATTCATCTTTGTTTATGCTGCTAACTCTCAGTTTGGTCCTACTTCTGGTTTATTTTGTTACTAAAAAGGGAGGAGGAAACTCAGTACCAAATGCTTGGCAATCCTTGGTAGAGCTTATTTATGATTTCGTGCCGAACCCGGTAAACGAACAAATAGGTGGTCTTTCCGGAAATGTTAAACAAAAGTTTTCCCCTCGCATCTCGGTCACTTTTACTTTTTCGTTATTTCGTAATCCCCAGGGTATGATACCTTATAGCTTCACAGTTACAAGTCATTTTATCATTACTTTGGCTCTCTCATTTTCTATTTTTATTGGTATTACTATAGTGGGATTTCAAAGAAATGGGCTTCATTTTTTAAGCTTCTCATTACCCGCTGGAGTCCCACTGCCATTAGCGCCTTTTTTAGTACTCCTTGAGCTAATCCCTCATTGTTTTCGCGCATTAAGCTCAGGAATACGTTTATTTGCTAATATGATGGCCGGTCATAGTTCAGTAAAGATTTTAAGTGGGTTCGCTTGGACTATGCTATGTATGAATGATCTTTTATATTTCATAGGAGATCTTGGTCCTTTATTTATAGTTCTTGCATTAACCGGTCTGGAATTAGGTGTAGCTATATTACAAGCTCATGTTTCTACAATCTCAATCTGTATTTACTTAAATGATGCTACAAATCTCCATCAAGGTGGTTTTTTATTTATAATTGAACAAAAGCGAGAAGGCAGAATCAAAGTGAGAAGTTGTAAAAAGTAGTCAAAGACAATGCATACCTTTAGGGGTTAAAAAAGTCCATCTCTTGTCTTACATATACAAGAGTTCTTAAAGTAAGTATTCTTACATGTCTGGCTTCGACACACTGTACTGACTCCATTGCGGAGGCAAAATCAATGTTGTACAGGAAACATAGGTCGGAGTTACTAATGGAACAGACACCATTGTAGAATAAAAGACATAAGAAGGGTAGGACAATCTACAAAAAGACAACAGTACGGTACGTAGAGAAAGCCCAATTTAACCACCTCAATAGATTAATACTTAACTACATGCAAAGAAATTTACTACAACCGTGTGGTAATCGATCCAAATTTATCTTTAACAAACATACTTTCTTTAATGCACTCTCAGCAATAGAAAGTTTGGATGTATTTAATATCACCAAGAAAATGGAGAGACTCAGTTTGGACGATCAAAATACAAGTAGTAGTAGTAGTAGTCATTTTTCTAGGAGTGATGTTCCAAACCTTCAAAGATCTATGTTTTCAGACACTAGCAGTATTTTAGAAAGATTCAAGATATCTATTAAGCATTCTGAGTTTACACGTAAAGTTATGGATCTTACAAAATCACCATTTATGGATATCCCCAAGACTGTAATGGATTTGACTTCTAATTCTGCTAGTTATATTTTATCATTAGGCTTTCGATTTATGCCCGGTCAAGATGAGTTTATATTCAAAAATCTGAGATTGCCTGATACCTTAGATGGTTTAAAAGGTTTAAGAGAGAACCTAGGTCTAACGTTAGCAAAGGATACTCTTACCAATCGCGGTATCCTCAAGTTTAAAGGTTTTTCTGAAATACATTCAAAAGGTTCTTTGATGATGAATCGTGTTTTGCTTGAAGCTATAACTTATAATGATGGATTTTATGGGCGTTTCTTGGTATTGGCCCAAATAGGTGTTGGTTGTACCGTATGGTATGGTTTTACTCCCGGGGATGTTAACATTCTTCCTTTTGCTGCCTCACAAACATGCTTGTTCTCACCAATAGAGAATTATGAACAATTCTTTTACAATCCTGATGTTTATATTCACCCCGGTTTTCAAAAGATGACATTGATGGAAAATCAAGCTAATACTATATCTGCACTGTCAACCGCCTATACTGATGAGAAACCATTTCTGGATATCAAAATACCTAATAGTGACTCAAATCTTATTGTGGGTATAACCTTAGGTTTGGTAGTAGTTGTCTTACTTTCTTTAGGTCTTTCTCCAATCGCTGATTATTATTAAACATGACCAAAAATTTATTATTAAACAAGTTTTATACTTCAGTAGAAAAGGAATCTACATACCATGTTCCACATCCTGGTAAAATAATTGCTTCACACAAATTCAATGAACCTGAACATACAGCAAGTAGGAACGGCATGGAATAATCTATACTAGACTACCCCGTGGGATTTTCTAAAAGTGCCTTTACCCAGCCATAAAAGTTAGGATTTCTCCCTCCAGTTATAAAACCAGAGAACGACATTAGTATTACTCTAAAGGGTGACATGGTGATAGATATACTTTTTGGGGAAAGAAGAGCGGGAATGAGGTCTTCTTTCGCTTGAGCTAATTTCTTTTTTTCCTGCGTCTTAGTGGTATTATGTTCTTTTCTCTAGGGCCATCATTTCGAAATGATTAAGGAGATTGGGGTCATCTGGGTGTCGATAACTCCTTCATGACTCCTGATCCTAATCATATCCTTGGGGTGGATGTTCGGGATTAACGACTAAGTTCGGAGGGTCACACCTTCGGGATTGAATCCGGCTTACCACCCGCGCGTTATAACAAAAAAGGACATTGGCCAATGAGAAAATGGCGTTAGAAAGGATTCAACAGCTATTATTAACCAACTATCTGGCTAAACCCTCGAAGAGAGGAAAGAATAAAAGGCTGGAACTCTACAAAACCTTGAACCAGTTCCAATGGGAAATTAGGAAATCTATTTGGAAGAGATGATGGAGTCAGGAGTTCATTTTGGTCATGGTACAAGAAAATGGAATCCTAGAATGGCACCTTATATCTCTGGAAAGCGCAACGGTATTCATATTCCAAATCTTACTATAACTGCTCGGTTTTTATCAAAAGCTTGTGATTTGGTTTTTGATGCAGCAAGTAGAGAAAAACAATTTTTAATTGTTGGTACAAAGAATAAAGTAGCTAATTCAGTAGCATGGGCTGCAATACGGGCTCAGTGTCATTATGTTAATAAAAAATGGCTCGGTGGGATGTTAACGAATTGGTCCACTACAGAAATGAGACTTCATAGGTTCAGGAATTTGAGAGCGGAACAAAAGATGGGGAAACTCGAACATCTTCCCAAAAGGGATGCGGCTGTGTTGAAGAGAGAATTATTTCATTTACAAATATACATATACATATACATATGAACAACAGAGAAGGTATATTTTGCTCGAGTGTTCATGTTGGCCATGATGGCACAACATTGGAGTTTCAAACTATACCTTCTTCTGTTGGTACTGCCGGCCCCCCCATAGACCCTTCTATTCTTTCGGGCAGTCCCGCATTTGAAATCAGTCAATTTATGACAAACCAAGCTACTACATCTTTTTTTATACTCAGTTTGGTCTTACTGGTAGTGAGTGTTTATTTTTGTATTACCAAAAGGAAAAAATGAAGCACCTTATTCTCTTCGGCTTTTGTTCTCTTTCTTAGTTAGTTATTTATGGCATAAATTCTTTGGATATTGGTACTGTCACTGCACAGCAAGCAAAGGCATTGTGTATTCAATCAAGTAGCAAACTAGGAACTGCAATTAGGCACAGTGAGGGTAGAGGGGTATCTCGGCAAGTGCACTTAGGACACTCTCTGAAGAGCAGGAGAACTACCAACTACCATACCGCAGGACGCACACACGTATTAGGGCTTTCCTGGCTTCTCGTACGTGCGTGTGTATACCTGAGGTTGGGTCAAGAGAACAAGCAGAGGGGGGACGACCAACGGGAGCTAGCGTTATACGCGATGTGGCAAAAAAGTAAAAGAATGGAAAGGGTTGGTCCCTTATAGAAGTCGTTATAGATACGGACGATCATGCAAACGATTTAGAAAGATAGTCCGCTTGCTAGCATTTGATCTTAATTGAACTCCTACGCTCTTCGTCTACCCTTGACCTTTTCCCTTTTGGTTCTCAGACCTATAATGCTCCGGATAATCGATCAAATATCCTACGCATGGCATGTAACGAGGATTCTCCCGCTTTTGGTAACTGGGGTGCATTAGGGGGGGATCCATTACTTGAAAGTCTAGCTGCTCCCTTAAAGGGTTGTAAGCATTCCAGTCTCCCTTGTTCGGAAAGATGTTCACTCGTTAACTTCCTAGCTGCTTCACCTCTTGTTATACGCGAAGAAAGCACTTTGGATAATCATTTAAAACAAATTGGAAACGATATTCATCAGAGCATCCCTTATGCACGAATTCAAAAAGCTATTCAAAACTATCATCTCTTTTTATAAAGTTCTTTATAGGTGTATTTTAGAGGAAAGATAAAATGAAAAGGAACGAGAGTCTTTTTTAAAAGGAACGAGACCCTAAAAAAAGTCTTTCTTACATTTGTTTCAGAGAGACGTGAATAAAAAAGCGTGAGGAGAAAGGTCAATGTGCCGATGAACGAAGGTGCTAAATTAATGGGTGCCGGAGCTGCTACAATTGCTTTAGCGGGAGCTGCTGTCGGTATTGGAAACGTCTTCAGTTCTTTGATCCATTCCGTGGCGCGCAATCCATCATTGGCTAAACAATTATTTGGTTATGCTATTTTGGGCTTTGCTCTAACCGAAGCTATTGCATTGTTTGCCTCAATGATGGCCTTTTTGATCTCATTCGTATTCTGAGAATCAATTGGATTGATCAAGATAAATAGAGGATCTTCTTTATCACTTATAAAGAATTCGCCCGGGAAGAACCTCTGCGACAAGAGACTCTCTTAAACCCGTGAATAGCAGCGATGGACTTCCTCGAAAGAAGTCCGAGCGGAGACCCTAGACATCTAAGACAGCAAGCAGGAAACGAAACCGACTCTGTTGCGTTAATCCCACAGCATGAAAGAAGGAACTACAACCAATAACTAGCAAGCGAAGCACTTCCTAGCTAGAAGTCCGATTTTCTCCTAGATGTTAGTTAGAAGTAGGTAAGAAGGTCACCTCAAGAGCTAGGATTGGCACCTCAAGCAACTCTATCTGGTACGGAAGCGAAAACCTCTCTTTTGCTTCGAGAATACCTGGTTTTGTCCTATTTTCTGTAACCCATCTCACCGAAATGCCTGTTTCAAGCAAGGCACGGACTTCCCTTCATGTTAACCCAATGCCCTGGGATCTGAAACAAGACCAAATACAGTTCCTAAACCCAAGACAGTTACCCTGGGCGTCTCTTCTAAATCCAATTGTAGCATAACAACCTTTAGCTCAACACGTCTATCATAGGCAGAAGTACCCATTTGAACACATAAAACACATCATACATTGAAACAACAGATATGAGAGGAAAGCACAAGGCTGGAATCATAAATGGGTTGTCTCCTCTCTTGTGGTAGTAATTGCGAATGAGCAAGTAGGGGGCTTTCTTTTTGATCAATCTTTCCCAAAGATATCTAACTATGGTAAATAAGTCACAATGTTGAAAACCAAACATACAAAATGACGTGGAACCCCATACGAGCTGATTGTTCTGAAGACGTGGTCCAAGCCCACAACCCTATAAGTATTGAATGTTTTGGAAAGCCGGAATATCCCTCTCTCCTCCCTCTGCCGGCACTTGAGTGCACCTATCCGAGCGACCCTCTTTCTCTTGTTAGATGAGCCCTTGCATGAAAGATAGAGTAAGCCATTTTAGGTCTCCAGTCGTATAGCCGGGTTAGCCGTCACAGTGTTCAAGTTGAAGTGCGTTGTAGGAGTGTGCGAAATCTTTCTAACGTTCTCTGATTCCGAACCGGGAACACATTCATTACTGGGCTTGCCTTGATGCCTTGCAATCTGGACATTGATCGATCTTTATGCTTTCTTGCAGCTATACAATCCAAATCGACTACAAAAAAGAAATACCCCTCGAGTTCTTGAGACCGGGGAGGGAGAGCGGAAGAGTTAAGGAAAAAGGCTCTAGAGAGAAGGGTGTAGTAAGCTAGAGATTTGTAATCTGTCTTTGTTCCAGAGGGGAAGACGGCTCTAAGCTTTTGCGATAGTCATCCCCATGGTGAGTGCCGGCTCACACGGGTCCTTCACCCCCAAGAAGAAATCGGTTGGTTCATGAGCTGGGCTTCAACGCTGCTGGAATCACTTGTGCCAAGCGTATACGTATAGAAACTTAGAAAGGGTCTGTCAGACACAGAGCCAAGCGAAGGGGCTAAAAAGAAGAGATCCTGCTGCTCGTTTGGCTTCAACCAGTCGGTCTGCTCACAGAATCCTTGATTTGCGGACTTGCAATGACGAGGTGGAGCTGGACCTGGACGATGTGAGGAAAGATGGAAAATGAAGGTGGATATGGACGGTTGGACCAGGGAGGGCACAGACCCCAGTAAGTGGTTATACCATTTTGAAGACTACGGCAAATAATACGAGGATTATGTTTAATCTGGAAAAGTCTTGGATTAGTGAGCTGCAAGCGAAGCGTGTCATCCGCGGTGTATATAAACCAGAAGTCGTTATAGATGCAGATGATAAGACGAGAAGTTCTCGTCTGATCTTCTTCTCCTGGATCAAGCCCATCCATATCCGACGCCATCGTCGCTTGGAGTATAGCATGCCAGCTTTCGTGTAATGATCCCTGGCGACACTGCACTGGAGAGCTCCCGCTTTTCATTCCTACCCCCTCTGAATCAAGCACAGCCGTCAAGTCTATCAGCGCAGCTCTGGCCCCGGTAATTAGGCAAGCAGGACTAAGCCCGCCTAGCATCAACCATTCCAGCTTCTACTTTCTCTGATCACTACTTACGAGAATATGAAAGATCGGATTTGAAATCGACCAGAGTTTGTTCTTTCTTTGGGTTTCTTCTCTAGAAATCGTTTTTCCGCTGGATCGGAAGCGAATCATCTGCTTTTTCCGAGATAACAAAACAGAAAATCGACTTTAAAGGGGAAGCATCTGGCTAGGCCAGCGACTCCCCCAAAAGAGTTCTCCCGGTATTCAATGCCAACTGCAGAATCAAGAGAATCGACTAGAACGAGGTTATCAACTACTGGGATTTCGATAGGAGACTGATAGTCCAATCCACTTTAGCTTCTTTCTTCGTGCTTGGACCATACCGGGAACCCCCTTTTTTGTTCCATTTATCAGTGTCCTGCTTCAAGCCTTCATTCCTACTGCCTCCTTCGGTGAGAAGTTCCCTTATTTTTTCCTTTTGATTTGAGAGAGCCTTGGAAAGGGGGACCGGGGCCGAGCTGAGCTTATAAAGATATACGGCATGATTCAATTGCAGGAGAGCATTCAACTCATGTGTTTGGCGTGGATCATAGAGGCGGATTTTCCGTGTTCTGCATCAGTAAAGCCATCGGTCATAAGACTTTAGGCGTCCACTTAAGCGTGCCTTCGGCATTCAATCCCTGTCTCGCATTTCCTTGCCTCCTGACCCATTGTGCTTTGTCCCATACCCCAAGTCATGGGGTAAGTTCCCAAGACTCAAAGTCGTATGAGA